TGTTCATATTAAACTGTTAGATGAGTACGGACAATCGAATCCATTCTAACTAGAAAAATAGAAAACCTTTCCTCAAAGAAAAAATTGAAGTAGAAGGTCATACCTTTTTTTTACTAAGTCCTCTTTTATGTTATTTTGTATTGTACAATTCCTTTGTTTGTGGGATCGTTTTCTCACGAGAGGTAATGAAAAGAATTATAGAATGGATTTTTACCTATGCCCAGATCGCGGATAAATGGAAATTTTATTGATAAGACCTTTTCAATTGTAGCCAATATCTTATTACGAATAATTCCGACAACTTCAGGAGAAAAGGAGGCATTTACCTATTACAGAGATGGTGTGATTTGATTATCTTTTTATTTACCGCTTTCGGTCTTAGGAGAAAGAAAGATGATTCGGGATATAAAAGGCCGAAAAAGGATTATTAAAAAAATCTACGCCTGTTGAAGGTGAGGTTTATGGATAAAACAATTCCTTCTGTCGTGTATCCCCGATTAATGCAGCCTCGGATGCTTCAATTGTCGATTCTAGTATTGAGCGAAAGGTTACACCTATGGGTTCCGTATTACAGGGCAACCCTACTACACTAGTACCAATAGGCAGCATAGGGGAAGAGGCACTACGCCTAGGAATCAACAACACGAAAACTTTGTTAGAAATTGTCCCTTTTCCTTATCGGGATCAGGACTAAGAAGAATGGTTGGGATAACAAACATCCATCTCGTTCGTACTTTGGATACCCTTAGAACCATCGAAGACTGTTGAAGTGATTAATTCCTGTAAATTAAGGGCGTTGAGAACAAAGAAATTGTTGGAGTTTACAGTTTTATCTAGTACCAGTACCAACACGCGTGATGTTAAGAAAAGATCTTTTGCAGGAAGGTTGGCTAGAGATTTCTTGGAAAAACATTAGCCCCACTCAGTTCATAATGAGAATATTTCAATCTTTTTTTTTTTTGATTCCATGTATTGCTCATTATGATAAGGGAGGAGCCGTATGAGATGAAAATCTCATGTACGGTTCTGGAACGGAGAATTCTTTGAATCGAATGACGACCGTAACGGATGTTAGCTCAATCTGAAGGCAATTATGCGGAAGCTTTACAGAATTATTATGAAGCTATGCGAATAGAAATTGATCCCTATGATCGAAGTTATATACTCTATAACATAGGCCTTATCCACACAAGTAACGGAGAACATACAAAAGCTTTAGAATATTATTTTCGGGCACTCGAACGAAATCCGTTCTTACCACAAGCTTTTAATAATATGGCTGTGATCTGTCATTACGTGCGACTATCTCTACTATAGAAAGAAAAAAAGAAAGAAAAAAAAAAGGAGAGAAGAAAGAGCAAATACACTAATAAATACTAGAAAAAAATAGGCTTTCTACATATGCATCGTGCAAAAAACGATTTTTATCAGCTGTAGCAAAGAAAGAAACTTCATCGAAGTCGAAATATGAAGAAATTAATATGCCTAGATAGTTTATTCTATGGATAAAGAATCTAATTGATAGAGCAAGCACCGTAAAGACCAATTCGCGAGGTTTGGGGACGATGCCGATCCAATAAGAACTGCTTATTTATGTCATGATATGAGATAAAAGTAAGGAATCTACTTATGTAATAAAGTCGATCCCCTAAGGTATTGAGCAGCGGTGTAGCATCAGATCCCAAAGACAGTAAGTTTTTTCTTTCTTACGAAGAAAAGACTTTTTCAAAGATTCTATATAAATTTTTATATGAAACCGAGATAGATACCTTTCAGAAAATTCTAACCATAGTGGAAATGCTTATGCATATATGTTATTCTTCTGACGGTGGGAGAAAAGATAAAATGAAAGCTGATTATTTTATTAATTTCGAATTTAATCAAAAGTCAAGTTTGAAACTCATGCTCATGGAATTAACCTCTTTTGGTTAACCCGCGAAAAAAGAATAAGGATAGATCTATGAGAAATCTCATTCAATTCGATATAGTAGATTAAAAAAAACTGGGACACCAAAAGAATTGATTGCCGAGCCGTATGAGGCGGGAAACTCTCAAGTACGGTTCTAAGGAAAGGAATTGACCCGCCTATTCCGACCGGGGAGAACAGGCCATTCGACAGGGGGATTCGGAAATTGCGGAGGCTTGGTTCAATCAAGCCGCCGAGTATTGGAAACAAGCTATGGCGCTTACTCCTGGTAATTATATTGAAGCGCAGAATTGGTTGAAGATCACGGGTCGTTTCGAATAAGAACTCTTTGTTTATTTATTTCTTTAGAATTTAGATATCTATTTTAATTTGTTATAATTAATAATTAATTGTTTCTTGGCCCCATCAGTGAAAGAAAAAGGATCATTTCTACCAATCAAAGAATTTCATTATATCCTTTCTAAGGTCGTTCTATTTCGTCTGGCATTTCGTAGGGATAAACGATACAGGGATACGGTGGAGAATGCATTTTGTTTCTCCTATTCTATTAAAACTAATACTAATAAAAGAGAC